TTCTAATTGAATTAATATCAGTAGACCTTTTTCAGTCATTCATTGAATGATAAATCACTACAAGTGATGGGGATACACGATTTAAATAACGGAAGATCCAATATTTCAAAATTGTATCTAGAATGACTGGAAAAGTGGAAACAAGGCCAGATATAACTTGATCGTTATGAGAAAATCCAAAATCTTGGTAGATAGAGCCAATCATTAGTTCCCAACCATGGGGTGAATGGAATCCGATACATAAATCGGTTAATAAAAGAATAGAAAATGCTTTTATTGTGTCGCTTAGGTTATATAGGAATTCCTGAACCCAAGAGTTAAGAGTAATAAGTTCTTTATTACCTATAATAGAATAACCACTTAGAATTACGAAACAGATTATATTGGTCGAGAAGGACAAAATTGTATGGATACAATCTTCATTGTGCAGCTGAATCAATTGAATCGTTTCTTTATGGATTCCTATACGAAACTTTTTTAGATGTGTCTCCGGGTATTCCTTTATCATCTCGTCCAACAGTAGGAGCTCCTCTAATTCTAGGAATTTTTCTAGAAGACTCTTTTCTGGAATATCATTCAAAAGAGTTTCGGATTGCTTGGTATTCCACCAATTAGTAACCCAAGATTCCAGACTTTTATTAAATGCTAGAAAGCTCCACCAGGGTAAACAGACTGTAGATACAAAAAATAGAAGGGGAATAAATGCTTTCTTTTTTGCCATTTTTTCTAAAATTTGAATTTAATAAAGTGGCCTCATTCGTCGCCTCTACGCGATCTAATATGAATTTTTTTTTCATTTCACCAAAATGAGTTCTATTCCAAGGTAGCGAACCGTTCTCTGTTTTTTATTTGTGATTCGGTAATTAGTCCTTGATTTGATAATTTTGAAGAATCTTACAAGAATACAGAAATCGACTAAGAGGAAGAGTCCGCTTCGAATGCGAAAATGCGAAAAAAGTTTCCAGCTATTTCAACTGGTCAAATTCGAAGCAATTCCTTTCTTTAGGTGAATCCCCGAAAACCCGTTTTAGTTAAAGAATTCGGATTTCGAGACAAAAAAATAGTGCAAAAAAAATCCGCTGTCTGCCATAGCACAAAAAGCATTGAGATAATTTTCTAAATGGGATGATCAAAACCAAAAAGGGGGTAGCCAAATTTTGAGTTCTTCATTAAAGAGAAGAGAACGAAAGAGGGTAGAAAACGAAAGATTTTGAAATAAAGAAAATTTACATGAGCTATTTGTCTCTAGCCTATCAATTCAAAATCAAAATATTGAAACTAAAAGCAAAAATTTTCTTTATTTCAAAATGTTTTGGGATGAATCTATCCTTATTTCGATTTGTTGCTAATGAATTGCGGCGAGTGGATTTCCATACGCATAAAATCTCTTTTTTGCAGACAAAAACAACCCGCCTTTTTTGATGTTCCATATAATATACGTTTGTTTTGACTCGAAGGTACGTTCTGACGAAAATTTCGTTAAATTATACGATGGAAAATTTGGGGATTGTAGAGTTTTTCTACCCCCAGTCGAGAATCAGAAAACATTCATTGTTCGATTCATTTCAAAAAACTTCAATCGGTACGCGCAAGAAATAGGCCAATTCAGCAGCTTTTTGTTCCATTTCTCGTGGAGTCAAATTCTCATCAGTACGAGTCAAAGGAACGGCCCCCTGGCCTCTGATTTCTAGATAAAGGACACGACGAGGGTAAATACCCTCTTTAAGTTCTATTCTGATAGACTGAATATCATTTATAAGGAAGCGGAGGGAGATGCGACGATTTTTTCCCGGAAATCCCCAACGAAAAATACACACTATTCCTTCTTTTTTATCGAATAGATCATAACCACTACCTACATTCCACGAAATTGTGCACCACAAATAGCAGCTAATAAAGAGACCTGCGATCCCATAGAAAGACATCACGATCCCCTGTGGAAAAAAAATGATTTGTTGAGAGGGAAATAAAGATATCAAATTCTTACCAAGATAGCTGGAAGTTCCAACTAATAAAAATCCTAATGAACCTAAAAAAAGGATAAAGGCCCAGCAGAAATTACTTGTTTTTCGAGACCCCCTTATAAGTTCTATCCATATACGTTCTGATCGCCAATTCATACTAATCTAGTTGCATTTAATTTGACTTAATTGATAGAATAACCAAAATGAATTTCACTTATACTTTACTTACCGACTTAACGTTATTTTGTTTCTGAAGTAACTCTCATCAACTAGCACTATTCTAATGTGAACCTGTCGGGGTAATTCATAAAAAGCGTTCGATCGAAAAAAAGAATGTCCCACCCCGCCCTAGATATCTACAAGCATTGACTTTCTATTTCAATTCAAAAATGGAACCGACCAGTCCTGATCTATTGATTTGAAAAAAGTTAAAACGAATTTACCCCTATAGCAAGTTTCGCATGTCTTGCACTTGTGTTTGAAAGAAATCATGTATTATACCATATTCCACTTTCCAATAAATGGATAGATAGATATCCGATTTATGATTCAATCAAGTCTAAATCTTGAAAAAATGTGATTTTGCCTCACCATCCAGCCTAAACAATCTTGTTTTTTTGAACATGAAGAAATAAAGAAGCCATTGCAATTGCCGGAAATACTAAGCCTACGAAAGGCACAAAAAAAGAGGGAAAGTTTATATCTGTCATAGAATGGGTACCTCGATTTACTATTTGTACCTGTTTGTTATATTGTTCTAAAATTATCTTAACTTAATTAGAATTCTAATTCTATATAATTATACTAATTATATCTAAGTGAGTATAGTCTATATTAAGTTCAAGAAATGTAGACTAACTAAATGAACTTAATTAGCCTTCTCCACAAAAATATATGTTTTATAATCAATTGTTTGATTCTTCATCTTTTCTTCTTCTTTTGCTCTTGTCTTCTTGTCTTTTAATTCAATATCAATAAAGAAAGAGTTGCTTACAAAGTTCCGAAAGATTCGTTCGAATCTGATCCAAGAGATATTCTTTTGTTAGTCAAAACGGAGAGTCTGCGACAATAACTATATTAAGATGCAAAAGGCTTTTTTTTTAGAATTTTACAGAGGTAAGAAAGGAAGATAAAATTCGTTTTATTTGTCAAATTTTCAATTTACAGAAGTAAGAATGTTGATAGAATAGAGGTTCTCTGATTAATAATCAGGAATGGAATATGAAGTCAAATAAAAAAAAAACAATTTATCTGCAACTTTTCATTCTGTATATTATATATAGTTTATAGTTATTATATTATAGTTATAGAAATAGAATTTGGATGGCAACCACGAAAACCCCATATACATTATTCTATTATGATTGATTCTTTATCATATCATTTTTGCTTTGATTAATTACGATAACTAACTACTTTTTTTGTCACAAATAAAAAAATTGACCTTACTGCTCGATCGAATTTTGATTCAAAGGAAAGAAAGCGTGCAACTGAAATAACTCGCTTAGAACGCCTTTTAAAGGATTACGTGGTACAATTGGATCAAATAAACCCTTATCGAATAAATATTCAGCTTCTTGTGAACCTTCAGGTACTGTCGTATTCAATGTTTCTTCAATTACTCTTTTACCCGCAAATGCAATGTAGGCGTTGGGTTCGGAAATAATGATATCTCCCAACATACCAAAACTAGCTGTCACCCCTCCAGTAGTAGGGGATGTAAGAATTGATACATAGAATAACTTTTTATTCGATTGATAATCAAATAAAGCCGACGATATTTTAGCCATTTGCATCAAGCTCAAACTTCCTTCTTGCATGCGTGCCCCACCGGAAGCACACACTATAATAAGGGGTAGATTTTGATTAGTAGCATACTCAATCAAACGAGTAATTTTCTCTCCTACTACAGATCCCATACTACCTCCCATAAACTGAAAATCCATAACCCCTATTGCTACAGGAATGCCATTTAGTTGACCTATACCTGTTTGAACAGCTTCGGTTAACCCTGTCTCTTTTTGATAAGAATTAATACGCTCTTTATAGGGTTCCTCCTCCGAATGAAATTCAATGGGATCCGTTGAGACCATGTCTTCATCCATAGGATCCCAAGTACCCGGATCAATCGAGAGTTCGATTCTCTCTGAACTACTCATTTTCAAATGATATCCGCATTCATCACAAATGTTCATTTTTGACTTCAACAATTTCTTATAATTTAATTCATAACAATTTTCACATTGAATCCATAAATTCCTGTATTTTTTAGTGACCTCAAGATTCTTATCCCTACCATTTGTCTTAGTGGTAGTCTGACTTTCATCAAAAATGTAATTATCACTATTACCTAAAACAGAATTATCAATACGCATTTGAGAATGAAGATAACTGTCAATACAACTATTAATGTGATTATTCAAACTAGATTTAGTATCGTACATGTAAAGATCATAATGAGTATCGTCATTTTTCGATCCATTCCCATAACTAGAATTCCAATAATTAGAAAAATTTTTTTGGAGTGAACTCCAAAAAGAATGATCATTTTCAATTTCAACAATCTGATTTTCAATATCAAAAAAAATGGAATAAGTTTCCCCCTTACTATCCCTAACTAAAAAAGTATCATCAGAGATGAAATTCCGAATGTCCCTGATACCGAATAAAAGATCAAAGTTGCTGTAACTAGAACCATTACTCCAACTATGAATGTTTTTTTCTGTATAATTTCGACTCGTATTTTCACTGCTACTGGTGTTGTCAATAGGATCAAGACTGCTCATTGATTTACTTAGCCCACACCTATGTTTGAACTCCTCCTTAGACAACATCGAATTAAACCACCACTTTTTCATAGAGCTTTCTTGCCCCCTATTTGTATGAAAAAAAAAGATGAATAGTCATTCGATGAAAAGTCATTTGAAATTTTCATTTACTAAAAATGAGTGAGAACTAAAAGATTATCCTTTGTAAGAATTCGTGTATCCCTCCACTCTCTCTATATGATAGAACTTTTTTTTTTCAGTTGTAATA